TCATCAACGGTGTTGGGTCAGAATAACTTTTTGACTCTGCGCCAGTGATTCCCCTATTATTTATTAGTGAACAATAATTGAATAATTCCTTCATAGAGATAGAGGACATAATTCACATGGATATAGTAAATCTCGCTTGGGCTGCTTTAATGGTAGTCTTTACGTTTTCCCTTTCACTAGTAGTATGGGGAAGGAGTGGACTCTAGAAGTACTACTAATTGAGTTTAGGAACTAAACAGTATCACTTTTTTTTATAGATCGTTCGGCAAAGTTTTTTTTATTTAAAATTTCACTATTTCAATTTAAAATTTTATTTTTAAATTGAAATAGAAATGCAAAATATCTTCATTTCGAAATTCTCTTGGATTTTAGTTGAGTAATGTATTCTATGAATAATAAATATATATGAAGAATACTCTTTCAATCAAAGAAATATTTCGATTATTTCCGTGTTCGTATTTTGAAAGTAAAAAAAGTAAAAGGAATACAAATGGTAGGAAATTTATTCCAACTGAATTCTTCATAAATTTTCTATTTCGATGAACTGACTCTTACCAAAGTTAGATATGGACCATGAGGAAGAACGGAACTTTTTTTTATTTTGTTTACCTCTTTACTGTTCAAAGATCAAAGAGAAAACAATTCGGTTATTCCATTACGTGGATACACATTGGGAAACAACATAGTAGTTGTCCAACGAGATACTGCACATCCTAAAATATTGTCTTGGGCGAGTCACATATTGCGCCGCTTGTTTTAGTTTGACTATTTTAGAAATTTTATTTATGTTTTGCTTGTTTTATTGAACCCATTTCATATCATGGTTCAAACGTTAAAAGTCGACGGGTTTTACTAATCCTTTTCGAAATCCGAAGAAGTTCCCATGGATCATTTGTCAACTCCTCAATCAATGACTTCTTCGTCGGAATGCTAACTAAAAGATTATTTTATTATACCTATCGAAGAAGTCATTGATTCTTTCGATCGGGATTCATATTGAAAATAATCAGAAATCTAGGAATTCTAATCGTAAAAGTCGCTTTCGATTATTTCAAATTAATTTAATTGAAATCAACACAAATTAAATACAAATAGAACAAATTAAATACAAATAGATAAAGCAAAGAAATAGAATTGGGATACTATATAATATACATTATCACTATATATATTATATATATACGTAATTAAATCGTAATTAAATAGATTTCTATATATATAGAAAAGGAATATGATGATACTATTGTAGATTGATCTATATTAATCTATATTAAATTAACCCGCATTACAATACAACTTTATACACTACAATAACAATACTAGATAGTATGGTAGAAAGAAATATCTGAATCTTTCTACCATACTATCGTATCTCATAGAATACGACTGATTCTAGTCTGCCCATTTCATTTAAGACGCGAAATTTTTATCCTTTTCTTCTCTGCAATTATTGATAAGAAATAAAAAATCAAGTTTAATTCAAATTAATCACCTTGGCTGACTGTTTTTACGTATATTATAAGTAAAAAAGCAGTAGGAACTAGAATAAACAGTGCAGTAGCAATAAATGCGAGAATATTTACTTCCATAATCTCATTGTTTAATTTTTCTTTAATTCGCAATAACTCGGGAGTTAATCCCATAGAGATAATAAATCTTTCGCCTGTAAATTCAATGGGATGCATTACATCTCGATGATATCGAATCGGATCAATATCATGAATAACAATATCGGAGCTATCAAATCGATTCATCGTCAAGAATTGAATAGTATAACATAGGACGATCTTTTATCCATACTGAACTCAAAATTTGATTCCCGATACAATCAATAATTCCTTTATTTATTTATCATTCTTTTCCATTCTTTCTTTTCTATAACCTACCGCCCTCTTTGTACAATCATCTGATGAAGTATCATCTAACCGCCTTTCCACTTACCATTGGTTCTAAACAAACCCCAACAAACAATAGAAGCTCAATGAAAAAAAAGGAAGGAGCTAAGTTATAACCTCCTTTTTTTAATGATCCAATCTTCTTGGAAAACAAAAGAAGTATGATAAAGACGAGTACAAATTCCGGTATAAAAAAATCGAATATTCCATCAAATTAACTATTTTTTTATATATTTATATATAAATTTAAAAAGTTTGTTCTTTCAAGGAAAAACCCTTATAAAATATAAAAAAAAAAAAAAAATTCATTACCTCGCTAATAAAAAAGTGATCCTTGTTTGATCTTTATTTTTTAAATATCCTCTTTCATTGGATTAGTAATGGGACGCATATATCAAAAGCTCAATGCGAAATTTGAATGAGATAGATTATTTCAAATTAGTAAAATTTGAAATTGAGGTTACACAAAATAGGGCCCGAAAAGGATATACTTTTATTTTAATCTTAAAAAAAAAGTATTCTATACTATTCTATACACAGTAACTATGTTCAATTTATTTTATATTGTACAAATTCCATTTATGTATGTACTCCCGGGAAACATACAATACTCTACTCTATTTCATATTTCACAGATCGGGAGTAATTGAAAAAGCCAGACCCAGTACAGTACGGTATCCCGTGGAATCCTGAATCTGATGCTAATAATATAATAATTGTACTAATCCACATATGCCTCTCTCCCATCAATCGAATCGGTACTAGTCGAAGAAATGGAAATTCCCCCATTTGGTTGATGATAAATGTGAAACGAAAAAGAAAAAAAGAAGAGGGATCGCTGTTGGGAATGAAATTATGTTATTTGGACTTCTTTTCACAAAAAATAGAGAGATGAATTGATATAGTTTTTTATTGGATTTGGATTCGTCGGGACTGACGGGGCTCGAACCCGCAGCTTCCGCCTTGACAGGGCGGTGCTCTGACCAATTGAACTACAATCCCAAGTAAATACCATAATAAAATAAAGTACCATAATAAAATAAAGTATACATATTTTTATGATTTCATTCTAACCCTTTCAATTTCGATTAGAATTGGCGTGTTGTAACAGAGCTGCGAGTGTGATATATCGATACCCATATGTATATGTACTTTAGTGAGAGCAGCCGGTATTACTAGTAATCCTTTCGTTATTGCCAAATCAATTGGATAATCACTCGTTCAATCAAAAAAGTTTTTTTTTATTTACTCTTTTCCTTAAACTTTACTTTATAGTTACGGATCCTGATATGAATCTAGATCATTAGCAAGATCAGAATTTCTTGTAAAAAGAGAGTAAATAAATAGTGGTATAGATATATCATAAAATGGATTTCTTCCGTATTGGGATTGGGGGATCGGGCATTTCTGGAGAGCAACAAATGGGTTATATTATATCATTTCATGGCGGATCGGCAAATTATTGGGCCGAGCTGGATTTGAACCAGCGTAGACATATTGCCAACGAATTTACAGTCCGTCCCCATTAACCGCTCGGGCATCGACCCAGGAAGAATCAATTCCAGGCTTATTGATAATCCACGATCAACTTCCTTTCGTAGTACCCTACCCCCAGGGGAAGTCGAATCCCCGCTGCCTCCTTGAAAGAGAGATGTCCTGAACCGCTAGACGATGGGGGCAGACTTGCACGACCGCCATCATACTATGTTCATAGTATGAATAGTTTTTTAAAATTGTCAATATAATGGAATGGTATGACTCGATACGAAGGATCTTTCCGTCTTTCACGATTCTTTCTATACAATTTTTTTCGATAAAAGTTTGGTTCAAAGGCCACGCCGAATCTCTTTATCCGAATCTCTTTATCAATGATTCAATGAAATATCTTGGATCTATGTTAAATTAGTGGATACATGTATCACTCAAATGAATTTAGTTATGATGTCAATTAGGATAGTCTTGAAACAATTCATTGTATTGATATTTATCAAATCCAATATCAATAAACCGTTTTATTTTACCTATATTATATACTCTATATTAAATTATATTAAATTATTTAATTTACTTTTACTGGATTACTGGATAAAGAAAATTTTTCATTCCTGAATGAACCCTTATACTTATTATAAGATATATCTATGTACATCTATTATAATAAGTATATATACTAAACTCATAGTGTCTTTATTCAGGAATTGGATCAAACAAGCCCTTTTAACTCAGTGGTAGAGTAACGCCATGGTAAGGCGTAAGTCATCGGTTCAAATCCGATAAGGGGCTTTGATTTTTTCATAAATCATAAAACTCCGGCAGTAGTATTCATATTTGAAGTGCGAATAAAGATATTGTTGATCTTTGTAATAAAGTAATAAAAAAAAAGTAACAAACCGTATAATTTAATATTTTAATATATAATAAAAATTATAACATTATAATTAATTATAGTATGGTTATAAATTTGCTATTTTAATAAATTAAATATATTATTAAATAAAAAATATATTATTTATTATTAAATAAATAATATAATTATTATAAATATTATATTAAATATTATAATGAATGTAAGGATAAGTCGTCTCGTTAAATCTTCAAATATTACTATTCCTTTCCTATTTTCCATTATTCCAATTAAATCGATTAGAAATCAACAAAATAAAAAGTAAGTGGACCTAACCCATTGCATCATAATTATATCCACTATTCTGATATTAAAATTCGATAGAGATGAAATTGGATCTTTTTTTTCTTTGGACTACGCGGGAATCTGTCGATATATCCGATTTAATCTTCTTGTTCCTAGACGTTCTATAGGAATAAATTAGGAATGAATAAATTACTATTCCCTTCCTTTACCGAGAAACATTTATTCCAAGTCACAACATACGAGCCATTTAAAATATCTTTCTTTGATTCCAATTCCAGAACACAAGATCCGTTTTATTAGTTATATCTTATATATCTATTTATATATCTAGCAAATCGCTATTTCATGTACTAAATATTTCCATCCATATTGATACATGCAATATTTTTGTTCCGACAACGTAATGGGGAATGTATGCGAGAAGGGTACTTTCATTTCGAGTCTCATATTATTTA